CAAAAATTTTTCTAAATATCTCAAAAAAAACAAAAAAATGGATTATCAAAGTCATTCTATTTTTAAAAAAAATAATAAAAGAACTCTCAAAAGTAAATCCAATTCTATTATTTAGATTGAGAGACGTATATAAATCAAGCGAAACTCAAAAAGAAAAAGATTTTATAACTCGTAATCAGATAATTCATGAATCTTTTAGTCGAACTCAATCTACAGATTGGACAAATGATTTATTGACAGAAAAAAAAATGAAGGATCTGACTGATAGAACAAGCACAATCCGAAATCAAATAGAAAGAATTACAAAAGAAAAAAAAAAAGTGACTCCGGGAATAAATGTTAGTCCTAATAAAATAAATTATAATGCTAAAAGATTCGAATCACCAAAGAATATTTGGCAAATATTAAAAAGACGAAACGCTCGATTAATCCGAAAATTACATTATTTTCTAAAATTTTTTACTTTTTTGACTAAGGGGGTATACGTAGAGATCCTTCTATCTATCATTAATATTCTCAGAATTAATATACAATTTTTTTTTGAATCAACAAAAAAAATTATTGATAAATCTATTTATGATAAATCTATTTATAATAATAAAATAAATCAAAAAAGAATTAATAAAACAAATCAAAATACAATTCACTTTATTTCGACTATAAACAAGTCACTTTATAATATTAGTAATAAGAATTCACAGAATTTTTGTGACTTATCCATCTTGTCACAAGCATATGTATTTTACAAATTATCACAAACCCAAGTTCTTAACTTGTATAAATTAAAATCTATTCTTAAATATCACCGAACATTTTTTTTTCTTAAGACTTCAATAAAAGATTATTTTGGAACACAAGGAATAATTCATTTTGAATTAAGACATAAGAAATTTCGGAATTCTGGAATAAATCAATGGAAAACCTGGTTAAGAGGTCATTATCAATATCAATACGATTTCTCTCAGATTAGATGGTCTAGATTAATAGCACAAAAATGGCGAACTAGAATTAATCAATGTCGTACAATTCAAAATCAAGATTTAAACAAAAAAAATTCATATGAAAAAGACCAATTAATTCATTACAAAAAACAAAATGATTACAAAGTATTTTCATTATCAAATCAAAAAGATAATTTTAAAAAATACTATAGATATAATCTTTTATCTTATAGATCTATTAATTATCAAACTAAGAGGGATCCATATATTTACGGATCACCATTCCAACTAACTAAGAATCAAGAAAATTTTTATAATTACAACACATATAAAAGCAAATTTTTTGATGTATTAGGAGATATCCCTATCAAAAATTATCTAGGAAAAAGTAATCTTATTTATATGGAAAAAAATCCGGATAGAAAATGTTTTGATTGGAAAATCATCCATTTTTGTCTTAGAAAGAAAAAAAATATTGAGGCCTGGATCAAGATCGATACCAACAATAATAAAAATACTAAGACCGGGACTAAAAATTATGAAATAATTGATAAAATTGATAAAAAAAATCTTTTTTATCTTACAATTTATCAAGATCAAGAAATCAATTCACCTAATAAAAAAAAAAGATTTTTTGATTGGATAGGAATGAATGAAGAAATACTAAATTGTCCTATATCGAATCTGGAACTTTGGTTCTTCCCAGAATTTGTACTACTTTATAATGCATATAAAATTAAACCGTGGTTTATACCGAGCAAATTACTTTTTTTAAATTTTAATATAAATGAAAATGTTAGTGAAAATAAAAACACCAATAGAAAGCAAAAAGGGGTTATACCACCGAATGAAAAAAAAAAATTGGAATTAAAGAATCAAAATCAAAAAGAAAAAGAATCCACCGGCCAAAGAGATCTTAGATCAATTGCACAAAACCAAGGAAATCTTGTATCTGTTCTCTCAAACCAACAAAAAGATATTGAAGAAGATTATTCGGAATCAGACATAAAAAAACCTAAAAAAAAAAAACAATACAAAAGTAATACGGAAGCAGAACTAGATTTATTTTTGAAAAGGTATTTACTTTTTCAATTAAGATGGGATGATGCTTTGAATCAAAGAATGATCAACAATATCAAAGTATATTGTCTCCTGCTTAGACTGAGAAATCCAAGAAAAATTACTATATCCTCTATTCAAAGGAGAGAAATGAATCTGAATATAATGCTGATTCAGAAGAATTTAACTCTTACAAGATTAATGAAAAGGGGTATATTGATTATTGAACCCCTTCGTCTGTCTGTAAAAAATGATGGACAGTTTATTATGTATCAAACCATAGGTATTTCATTAATTCATAAGAGTAGGCATCAAACTAATCAAAGATACCGAGAACAAAGATATGTTGATAAGAAGGATTTTGATGAATCCATTTCAAGACATCATCCAAGGGTAACTGGAAATAGAGACAAAAATCATTATGATTTGCTTGTTCCTGAAAATATTTTATTGTCTAGACATCGTAGAGAATTGAGAATTCTAATTTGTTTCAATTTAAA